CTCTGCCGAGGTAGAGGCTATCACAAGCTCCTGCGAGAATTTGGAGGCAGCCATGGTACGGAAAGCCCACGTTCTCTTACATCAACGCGGGGTAACTCTTTCCGATCCGGAAGATGTCAGGCGTGCTCTGCAGTTGGCTCTCCATGACGACTGGGAGCACGATATCGATGACCGTAAGAGGCATTTCACTGTGCTCAGGCGAAACTTCGGAACAACTCGCTGTGAAAGATGGAATACTTTCATTGATGAGCTCAGGGGCTTGGGTAACCATCATATAAACGCCAGACATTACGTCGACTAGACGTTTTGTCTGAGTTGTTTTTGGGTGGGACGCACTGTGGATGCTTAAAAAACTGATTCAACGAGATATAGATTTGTGTCCCCATTAAGATTTCAAACTTGTCGTCTACTTTCAGGAAATGTTCGGAACAGAGAACTGACAATAATACAACGCCGCATTCTCCGAAGATTGAGGAACAGGAAGAGATCTATTAAGAAGAGAAAGATTTATCCGAAAAAATATCTTACCAGTTACATACAATTACAAACTACACGAAAGTTGCCCCTTTTTCATGGGGATTTACCCATCACAGAAATGCACAGAGGAACAAAACGAACTTCATATATCCCTTTTCTACTCAATCCAGAAACAAGATTTGACGTTATTCCGCTTCGTCTCCATTTTCTTGAAACTATTCCTCAAGCAAGGCAGCCGATAAGTCATCGAAGGGTTTGTGTGAATAAAGGAATGGTAAGCATTACTCATTTGAAACTTTCCCACGGTGATATAATATCTTTTCAAGAAAATAACGCGATAATACGCGGTGAAGAAATAAGGAGATCTTTCTATAAAGAAATTTCAGTTGAAAAAATCATAGGCAAATTACTGCATCAATCGCTAAGAATGTGGAGAAGAACCAAAATTGAATGGTTCCACCTACTCAAAACTAAGAGGGGATGCCGCCTACTACTAAAATCCGAGTTTTTACAACAGTTGCGTTCTTCTATGCAAAAAGAAGACTTAGAAAGAACCAAGAAGTTTGGATCCGAAAAAGTATGCTTAGGAAGTTCCTTCGCTGAGCACAAGAGAATGAAGAGGAATTTGTTAAAATCCCTATTCTTATCGAAGAGAAGGAAGGAGAAAAACCTAAATCTTCCTACTCGAACAATCAGTCCTATAGTTTACAACAACTCTTCTTTATATAGTAATTCGACCTATTGCTTCGCATCCCCCCATAAGTTGACTATGAAGAGAAGAATCAAAAGGATCGAACTACCTACTCATTATTCGGAGGTTAATCATAGAACACCAAAAGCTGTGGTATCTTATGGACCTAACATAGGTCATATCCCTCACGACATAAGATTAAAAGATCCAAACCTTCCTCTTCGGAGCAGAAACGGACGTGGCCAAAACATATAAAGATCGGCGTAGTCACTCATAGGGACATCTCTATCCGGATAGAGGATAGTCTAGATCGATTCATAGATGGATTTTTTCATCTAGATAGGTATCCCCGTGGATAGAGAGAAAGATAGGGATCCATCTAGATCTTGATTCACTATTTCCATTTTTTTTTTACTTAGTCTTATTAATTGGGTGGGGTTCGGGGAGCATGCCCGGCATAATCAAGGCCGTCGCCCCTTCTTCGACGGGGGATGGGCGGATAAATTCGGGTTCCTAGTCCGGGTGGGTGGTCCAGTTGAAGTCGGAAAGTCCGATAGAGAACAAAAGATTTAATGAAAAGATAAGCAATAGAAGTGGCCAGGTCACCCGGCCTAGAAAACTCGCTTAGACAAAGACTCAATCAATTTTTCGGAAAGGAGGGGTAGTAGGAGTCAAGATATTGCGTATAAATATATATAAAGAGAGAGTCTCTTGAGCGGCCGAGAATCTTATGTCAAAAGGACCAAGGACGATCTTTTCGGAAAGGAGGAGTCAGTCTTCTTTGAAGATCGAGGAATAAATCGGACAATTATGCCATTCGGAAGAAGTCTTCTACAGAGGGAAAGCCTCTATCGAGTAAGTGGAGAGGAAAGATCCCCGGAGATTCTGATATTATTCCATTCCAGTGGCTCGACCAGTAACCAATGGAGAAAACTCAAAAATCCTTTGTTTCCCGGTAGAACCCTATTTCGCCCAAGTTGTTTTCTACATTCCATTTTTTATTGAGCCGAATCACCATCATTATATTATATATTCATTGTTGGTTTGGCTGCTGGTCTAGCGATCCTTCCTAGCCGTCGCCTAGAGTGCAGCCTGCCCGCTGAAGACCGTAACGTAAGTGACTCAGTGCTCCATACGGGGGAAATGAAAGCAGAATTCGTTCGGATCCTCCCACATGTTCAATCTTTTTTTAGCGGTTTCCCCAGAGATCTTTATCATTAATGCAACCTCCATTTTGCTCATTCATGGAGTTGTATTTAGTACCTCTAAGAAATATGATTATCCGCCGTTAGCCAGTAATGTGGGTTGGCTTGGATTACTTAGTGTTGCGCGCCTAGGAGGGCAGCGCGCTTGGGGATGCAGAGGAGCTATTATCGCCCAGCCCCCTACCCTAACCTAATGCGGCACCGGATTCGGACCGCAGGGAACCGTAGCATGGGGGGACGTCTAATCCTTTTGCCGCCGCAAGGCTGGCTAATCGTACGCAGCAGGCTCGAAGACCCCTGGTTCTGGAAGGCACATGAGTCCGAACGCTATGTTGAATGTGCGACCGACACTACGTAGGTACCAGTGCAGGTGAGGCGTCGGTCGGTCCTAGAAACGGCGGCAACGGCGCGAGGAGTTAACGACCGGACGTGCTGCAACCTAGGGATCACCAGGCAGCTCTTTCGCTCTATAGGGATCGGGGGGGCATAGCACAATTCCTCTTGGAGGGGGGTTGGTTTGCCCGGGTGACTGATCCTGCCATAATGTACTCCTACCTATAGCACCGGCAACCGAAGTAAAGCATACATAGGACGATCTTCATGCGTGAATAGCCGGGAGGAAAGAAAGGGCGGTAGATGATAATGAAAAAGGGCGCCGCGTCTGTACGGGCGGGCGGAATGGATGAGCAAAAGGTGCCATGGGGTGAGGAATATCCCGAGTCTCATGTAAGACAACTAAATGCACCCCGAGGTGCTGCCGAGGAACTGGGAGACCTTCTCGAGCACAGGATAGGCAATTGAAAGATAGAGCTAGCCTATTCGTTATGGGGAATCAATGCTCCGGGCCGAGCTTACCTCCGGCACCTGGCTTTCCCCGGCGCATATTAGCTTAGCTGTGCTTAATAGGTCGGTTTGTTTGGCTTCCTCTCTTAGCCCATTCCTAACCAGTGGATAAAAGGTTCGCTCATGCTGGAGGGTTTTTTTCCACTTAGTGATCGGTCTGCTAGTTCACGCAAATCCGAAGAAGTTATCACGGACGAGCCACATGCAGGGAAACTTGCACGTGTGGTTCTGGCCGGGCTTTCCTGAGGTATCTAATAACCTTGCTTCTGCTCGCCGCTGGCGCACCTCTACTAACTATTGCCCATTTATTCTGGAATAATCTTTTTAGGAGGGACAATTTTACATATTTCTGCCAAATCTTTCTATTATTAAGTACGGCTGGTACCATTTCGATGTGTTTTGATTCTTCCGACCAGGAGAGGTTTGATGCTTTTGAATTCATTGTATTAATTCCACTTCCTACTCGCGGTATGCTCTTTATGATCTCGGCTCATGATTTAATTGCCATGTATTTAGCTATTGAGCCTCAAAGTTTATGTTTTTATGTAATCGCAGCATCAAAAAGAAAGTCTGAATTTTCCACGGAAGCCGGCTCGAAATATTTGATCTTAGGTGCATTTTCCTCTGGAATATTATTGTTTGGGTACGACCGGACAACTACCGATATCAATTAATATCTTTTTTTAGAATGTTGTTGTTAAATAGATAAATATCTATCTATATTGTAAACTATCGGATCGGGTATTACTTAGATGTGAAACTTTAAGACCTCATTAGTTGTGATATTGATCTTACGGGGGAGGGGGGGGGACGAAATCAAAGAATATATAGACTTGTAAAGACCCTCTATGTAGTTGTCTATCTAGGGCGATCGATCTACATCCCATAGCCCTTGGGCTGTGTCTCGATCTCCTACGTGCGAAATCAGAGGGACCTGTTTCTATGGAGATTCCCCTTGGTCTAATTCCACGCCTTATGACGAAAGGAGAGTCGGCGTGGCATCAAGTGAAGATTTAGGGAAGTAGAGATAAATTCCCTTCTGGGGTATTCCGAAGGTGTAACCTAGGCAACGAAAAGGGGCCCGATACTTCAACTAGAGGAGCGACCAGTTGGTTCACCAAACCCCGACCCAGCGTCACACGTTCTCCAGGTCCGAAGGGATCCAGTGCCCAACTACCGACTCCTCCCGGAATTTCGTTATCGGAGCCGAGCCTGGAACGGCCGTTAGTGGACACTCACTACTTTTCACCGGTTAGAGAGGCCCTCTTTAATACATTAAGAAAAGATGTTCACAGGGGCCAGAAAGACTCGGTCATAGGAACTTAGACCACCTACGCGCTGGTAAACGAAAACCACCTCGACCGGATCAGAGTGAAACAACAATGTCGAAATCAGGCCGCCCCTTGCCTTGAAAGAATTCACACGCGGCCACCTGCTTTCCCAAAAGAAGGGGAGATCCGCTGCTTACTGCTCACGGTTTTTTTTCGACCTATACTATAGTAAAGTCGTCCGCCTATCTTTCTTCTTTCTTTTTCTTCTATTCACATCAGATTTTATACTTTCACCAATTAAAGGTGAAAAGGGGGAAAGAAGAGAGCTTTGGGATTCGCTCACTTCTTAATTTGGAGTTATCGAGATTCTCAATGTGGGGAGGAATAGTGCGGGAATGGCGGTTCTCAGACAAGGAAATCGTTCCTCTCTAAATCAAAATTGGCTAGAATGTTTCCTATCAATAGAGCTTTCACGTCTGCGCATAGAATCGCTTTTTTTGCTCGATAAAGTCC